GTCTAGACAAAATCTTAGAAATTATACCCTTATTCCCATGCCTTCCAGCTACTTTATCACCTACTTTGATTTCACGTTTCTGTGAAATATATACACGAATCCTTTCTGGATTAGAATTGGAAACCCCTCTTCTATGGATCCATCTCACATCAATAACTCGACCCCTTCCCCCTATAGGTAGTCTTAGAGAAGTTTCTTTCGAAGTGGATACCTGAATGCCAAGTATAGCTCGTAATAATCTATCCTCCGGGGCATATGAGGATTCACTCGCTGTCTGAGGTGTTAATTTACCTACTAAGATATCACCTGTTTCTATCCAAGATCCCAGCATCACAATTCCATTTCTGTCTAAATTTCGGAGTAAACGAGCCTCTAAATGCGGGATCTCCTTAGTGATTCTTTCAGGACCTTGGCTTGTTACATGAGTCTGAATTTCATATTTCCGGATGTGAAAAGAAGTATAAATATTTTTAGAAACCAGACGTTCGCTAATTAGTACTGCATCTTCAAAATTGTAACCTTCCCATGGCATATAAGCTACTAATACATTTTTTCCTAAAGCGAGTTCCCCACCAGCTGTAGCCGCACCGCCCGCTAGAATTTGTCCCTTTTTAATGTATTTACCCCGCTGAACCTGAGTTTTTTGATTCATACAAGTATTTTTGTTGGAACGTTGATACATAACCAATGGAATGCTTAGAGTATCCCCATTACTTGATAAAATGATCTTTTGAGTATCAGTATAAATGATTTTTCCCTTGCGTTCGGCTATAACTGAAACCCCCGAATCTAGAGCCGTTTGTCCTTCCAACCCAGTTCCAACAATGCACTTCTCGGACCGAGAAAGGGGAACTGCTTGGCGCTGCATATTAGAACTCATTAAAGCTCGATTCGCATCATTATGCTCAATAAAAGGAATGAGGGAAGCTCCAATAGAAAAATATTGGAAGGGAAAAATGCTTCTAAGATGAATCTCTTCCCATGCAATAGTCAGGAATTCTTGACGATATCGAGCTGGAACAACCTGTTGTTCTTGAATATCCCGATTCAAGGCCAAAGAATTTCCTGCTGCTACCATATAATATTCATCTCTATTTGGTGATAAATAAACCATCTGTGCCTCTTTTGATCTCTCAGATAATCCATAAAATGGACTCTCTATAGATCCCCAATAACCAACCTTCACATGAATAGCTAATGATCCCATAAGTCCAACATTGATTCCTTCGGACGTGTCAATTGGACAAATACGTCCATAGTGACTCGGGTGGATATCTCGTATTCGAAAACTAGCAGTTCGCCCCGTCAATCCTCCAGGACCCAAATAACTCCATTTTCGCCCATGAACAATTTGTGTCAACGGATTAGTTCGATCCAAAACTTGAGATAAAGGGTGTAGGCCAAAAAACGATTCATAAGTAGTTGTTAATGAAGTTGAAGTTACCAAATTTTGAGGAGTCGGTATCAATTTATGCCTGATTGCTCCACATATAGTTCCTCGAACCGTATTTTCTAAACGAACAAGAGCCAATCCGAATTGATCCTGTAATAGATCTGCTACAGAACGAATACGTTTATTTTTCAAGTGACTCATATCGTCAAGCGTACCCATTCCCAATTTAATTCCAATCAAATGATCCACAGCAGCCAATAAATCTCGTGGTAACAAAAATGTATTGTTTTGGGGTATATCAAGATTAAGTCTCCGGTTCATATTTCGTCGACCAATCTTTCCTAACTCACATCTTTGTTGAAAAAATTTCTTTTGTAATTCCTTGCATAAGGACTCAGAAAAGACTGGATCCCCCCCTACACAGGCAAATTGTTGATAAAACTCCAAAATAGCATTTTCTTTTGACCCAATCTTTTTTTTCTCTTTATCATTCGGGAAAGACAAGAAAATCTCAGGGTAACAAACATTATCTAAAATTTCTCTTATATTCGAACCCATAGCTGATGATAGAACTAGAATAGATATTTTTTGTTTTCTACTTACACGGGCCCATATCCTTGCTTTTCTATCAATTTCTAATTCCGACCTTCCCCCCCAATCCGATATTATAGTACTGGTATAGACAGAAACTCCGTTATGTTCCAATTCTGAACGATAGTAAATACCGGGACTTTGCAATATTTGGTTGATCACAATTCGGTATATTCCATTTACTATAGAGGTTCCAAAAGAATTCATTATAGGGATGTTTCCAATAAAAACGGTTTGTTCTTGCATATTTCTACCGGTTTTCCAAATTAAGACCGCGGGTACATATAATTCAGAAGAATATGTGAGTGATTCATACACAGCATCTCTTTCTGTTATCAAGGGCTCTACCAATTGATATGTTTCCACAAATAATTGAAATTCAATTTCTTGATCTCTATCTTCAATTTTTTGAAACTTATGAAATTCTTCCGTCAAGCCCTGATTAATGAACCTACAAAATCCCTCAAATTGTATCTGACTAAATCCAGGTATTGTGGACATTCCCTCATTTCCATTCTGGAGCATCTTAATCTGAAGTTTCCTCTGTATTGAAAAAATCCCATTATCGACTTTTGGCTCACTATTCATCGAACCCTACCAATTGATCTAGCAATGATGGAATGGATATTCTGTTTACTGAATCACATAAAATTTTAGTTAACTCCATCCATATATATCGTATGAACGAAAGCAAGACAGAGAAACGAAGGGCATTTTCGATTCAAGTTTAAATTTGATCTTGAGACAGGTACAAATAGAAAGAAATGGAAATTAATAAAGCATTCCTGGGAAAAATTCTGTCACTTAGGCTGATGGAGTCTTTTATCGGATATAAAAATTGATCCAATTTAGACCTAATATCTAATTCTTTTATTATGATATTAATGATATTATGATTATGATATTATGATCAGCGTACAAAAAAAGAAAAAATAAATGAGTTTAGGATTTAATCCGCTCTCTATGAATGAGATAAAAACAGAAGAATCAGGAACAGCATAGAGTTTCCCTTTTTTTTTTAGCACACACAATTGAATGTTCAAAAAGGAATTCGCAAATCTTTTTTTGGTAATATAAAATACAATGGAATTGCGTACGTATATAGTAATAGGAGTAATCTTTAGGGAGTACATGACGATATAGCTATCTAGCTATCCGTATATCACATCTTTTATAATTTATAAGAATTGAACTTGGTGCAACCTAGGTTAGGTCGTACTCTATCATAATGTCTATCTTCTATTCATATTCAATGAAATATTCAAGCACAATGATCCTATATAGGGATATGTGCATAAGAAATAGACCCGACTTGGTATCCACGTATAACAATTTCTGTTCTAGAGTTTACACTTTTCTGGAGTTTACATATACACATATATTTTCTTATAATTAGAATTATTAGAATTGATCATGTAATTGATAATGATTAGTCGGAAATCAATTGGATTTTGCATCCATTAAGATAAGGAGATACAAAATTAAGAGCTGTTCGCTAATTCAAAGTAATAAAAGTAAGTAAGAGTAAAAGAGTAATAATTAAATATTAATAATTAAATATTAAATAGTGAATGGAGTAAAGAGTAATTTATTCGAAATTGACCTGCATTTTACAGTCTGTGACCGGGCCGGGAATCTTTTCACTTTTCTATAGATCTATCGAATCTATAGAAAAGTGAAAAGAGAAGGTAAGTTTTTAAGCGACGTGTGTTTTGAGATAAAATCAATCGAAGAAAAGAATATAAATCGGATCCAATAAAAAAGAGGAATTTTTTTTGGAAAAGGATAAGTACAATGGGATTTAAGATCCAAAAATAAAAGAAATTAAGAAAGTAAAAAATTTAAATCAAAACCAAAAGAATAGAAATAGAATAAAATAGAATATCTAAAGAATATATAAGTCTAAGAATATTAAGAATATAGAATTCTAGAATTTCATATTCTTAATATTCTTAATAGAATTAAGAATTAATATTTAATATAAAGTTAATATAAAGAATTAATATAATTGAATTTAATATAATTGAATATTAAAATATTAATATAATAAATATATATATAATAAATATATAATAAATAATAGAATAGAATATATAATATAATATATATATAATATATATTTTATATAGTATATTTTATATAGTATCATAGAATATAATAGTATATAGAATATAGAATATAGAATTATTTATATAGAATTCTTTATAGTATAGAATTCTTTCTAGAATTCTAAGAATTCTAGAATTAATTTAAAATAGAATCTTATAGAATTTATTATAGAATTTCTTTCTTCTTTATTCTTCTTCATTTCTTTATCTGTTTTGGATGTAATTTGGCGGCATGGCCAAGTGGTAAGGCGGGGGACTGCAAATCCTTTATCCCCGGTTCGAATCTGGGTGTCGCCTGATCAACAAAAAAAGACTTGGAATTTCTTAATCCTGTTGATCGAACTTGACGAATTCTTGCCCCGCAAAAGCATAGGCAAGGGCTAGGTCTGTCGATACTTGATTTTGAGAACCATAGGTCCTATAAAAGACTGTCATCTTTTTTTCTCAAAATCTGGGTTCTGAGTGTGGCTCAAAAAAGTACCAATAAATCTGAAGCAACCCAATCTTATGAAAGATTGGTTTGGGCTATTCTGAATTGAATCAAATAAAAGAAATAGCGAGAATTCATTCTGGAGAACTATGAAAGTAAGAAGTCGGAAATCTTGGTATCCAAACCAAAGGTTTCTAAGAGACACCCCTTTTTGGCTACTAAGGTTTAAGAAAAGATTCTAAAAAAGACTCTAAAGACTCCCTAATTATTTTACACTTTTCTTAATATTGAGGTAACTCTGTTTGCGATGAAATTAGATTGGATAGGCTGATGGTAAATTCATTTAAGAATTGTGGCAAAGAACTGATTTGTATTCAGACTCACTAGAGGTTATGAGTACTGTTCATAAATTGAATCAGAATGGTTGACTGGTTCTTCTTTGTTTTTGTATCTTTTCTTTTTTCTTATTCTATTTTTT